TTGATAAGAGGCCAGACCGCACCAGTATCAATCCATTTTATTCTATTTCTTCCAAGGCAGGGATTCAACAATCACTTAGCCAAAATCAAGTAACTATTCGTACGTTGTTGAAGAGGAATAAGGAATGCCAGTCTTTTATAATTTTGTCAGCATCTAATTGTTTTCAAATGGGTCCATTCAACGATGTAAAATATTACAATGATGTAATAAAAAAAGAATCAATGAAAAGAGATAGTCTAATTCCAATTAGGAATTCCTTGGGACCTTTAGGATTAGGAAGAACCCCTCAAATTGCGCATTTTTATTCATTTTACCATTTAATAACTTATAATCAGATCTCGGGAACTAAATATTTACAACTTGACAATTTCAAACAGACTTTTCAAGTGCTTAAATATTATTTAATGGATGAAAATGGTAGGGTTTCTATTTATAATAATCCCGATCCGCGCGGTAACATCGTTTTGAATCCATTCAATTTGAATTGGAATTTTCTCCATCATAATTATTGTGAAGAAGCGTCTAGAATAATTAGCCTTGGGCAGTTTATTTGTGAAAATTTATGTATATCCAAAAACGGACCGCACTTAAAATCGGGTCAAGTTCTAATTGTTCAAATTGACTCTGTAGTAATAAGATCGGCTAAAGCTTATTTGGCCACTCCGGGAGCAACCGTTCATGGCCATTATGGAGAAATCCTTTACAAAGGAGATACATTAGTTACATTTATATATGAAAAATCGAGATCTAGGGATATAACGCAAGGTCTTCCAAAAGTGGAACAAGTGTTAGAAGTGCGTTCGATTGATTCAATATCGATGAACCTAGAAAAGAGAATGGAGGGTTGGAACAAGAGTATAACAAAAATTATTGGAATTCCTTGGAGATTCTTGATTGGTGCTGAGCTAACTATAGTGCAAGGGCGTATCTCTTTGGTTAATAAGATCCAAAAAGTTTATAGATCTCAGGGGGTGCAGATTCATAATCGACATATAGAAATTATTGTGCGTCAAATAACATCAAAAGTGTTGGTTTCAGAAGAGGGAATGTCTAATGTTTTTTCACCCGGAGAACTGATTGAATTGTTGCGGGCGGAACGAACAGGGCGCGCTTTGGAAGAAGCGATCTGTTACCGAGCTATCTTATTGGGAATAACGAAAGCATCTCTAAATACTCAAAGTTTTATATCCGAAGCAAGTTTTCAAGAAACTGCTCGAGTTTTAGCAAAAGCCGCTCTCCGGGGTCGTATCGATTGGTTGAAAGGTCTGAAAGAGAACGTTGTTCTAGGGGGGATGATACCCGTTGGTACGGGATTCAACGGATTAGTGCAACGTTCAAGGCAACATACCAACATTCCTTTGGAAACCAAAAACAATAAACTATTCGAGGCAGAAATGCGAGATATTTTGTTCCACCACAGAGAATTATTTTATTTTTTCATTTCAAGGAATTTACACGATACACTGAGACAATCATTTCGAGGGTTGAATGATTCCTAAGAGCGGATTCACCCCCTTTCTTTTTAGCTATTTGTATTTGCGGTCATTTTTTTATTTTTTATTTTTATTTGGTATATAGTAATAAAGATAATAAAATAACAAATAGAATAGAAAGAAATTAATATTAATGGTTTGAATCGTGTATCAATGGCCAATATCCGTTAGAGGTAGAAACGAAGGTTCCATCGGAACAATTATTTATTTCTATTTCAGGGCACCCCGTCTCTCTTTTTTTTAATAAAAAGAAAGGAGGTGCGGATAAATAAATGACAAGAAGATATTGGAACATCCATTTGGAAGAAATGATGGAAGCAGGAGTTCATTTTGGTCATGGTACTAGTAAATGGAATCCTAGAATGGAACCTTATATCTCTTCAAAGCGTAAAGGTATTCATATTATAAATCTTATTAGAACTGCCCGTTTTTTATCAGAAGCTTGTGATTTAGTTTTTGATACAGCAAGTAGGGGAAAGCAATTCTTAATTGTTGGTACCAAAAATAAAGCAGCCGATTCAGTAGCACGGGCTGCAATAAGGGCCCGTTGTCATTATGTTAATAAAAAATGGCTAGGCGGTATGTTAACGAATTGGTATACTACGGAAACGATACTTCATAAGTTCAGGGACTTGAGAACGGAACAAAAGATGGGGAGACTCAATCGTCTTCCGAAAAGAGATTCAGCTATGTTGAAGAGACAATTATCTCACTTGCAAACATATCTGGGCGGGATCAAATATATGACTGGATTACCCGATATTGTAATAATCGTTGATCAGCAAGAAGAATATATGGCTCTTCGAGAATGTATGATTTTGGGAATTCCAACGATTTGTTTAATCGATACAAATTGTGACCCAGGTCTCGCTGATATTTCGATCCCAGCAAATGATGACGCGATAGCTTCAATCCGATTAATTCTTAACAAATTAGTATTTGCAATTTGTGAGGGTCGTTCTAGTTATATACGAAATCCTTGATTCATATTAATAATGAATAATAAAATAAAAAAATTATTTTGGGAACTCCATAGATTTATGAAATCGGTTATGCTTCCTAAAAGAGATACAAGTAACTAGGGATATTATGTAATTAATTGGTATACAAATATATATAAGTCAACTAGGCAAGTCGAAAAAAGAGAAGGTTGAATCAAAATAATTCTTTTTAAAGTTCTATTTTTTTCAGAGGGCAATATGAATGTTCTATTATGTTATATCAACACACTAAAAGGCTTATACGATATATCCGGTGTGGAAGTCGGCCAACATTTCTATTGGAAAATAGGAGGTTTTCAAGTCCATGCCCAAGTAATTATTACTTCTTGGGTTGTAATTGCTATCTTATTAGGTTCAGCCATTATAGCTGTTCGTAATCCACAAACCATTCCTACTGACAGTCAGAATTTCTTCGAATATGTTCTTGAATTCATTCGAGATGTGAGCAAAACTCAGATTGGCGAAGAATACGGTCCATGGGTTCCCTTTATTGGAACTTTGTTTCTATTTATTTTTGTTTCGAATTGGTCGGGTGCTCTTTTACCTTGGAAAATCATACAGTTACCTCATGGGGAATTAGCCGCGCCTACAAATGATATAAATACTACTGTTGCTTTAGCTTTACTCACGTCAGTAGCATATTTCTATGCGGGTCTTAGTAAAAAAGGATTAGGTTATTTTGGTAAATACATTCAACCAACTCCAATCCTTTTACCCATTAATATTTTAGAAGATTTCACAAAACCCCTATCACTTAGTTTTCGACTTTTCGGAAATATATTAGCTGATGAATTAGTAGTTCTTGTTCTTGTTTCTTTAGTACCTTCAGTGGTTCCTATACCCGTCATGTTACTTGGATTATTTACAAGCGGTATTCAAGCTCTTATTTTTGCAACTTTAGCTGCGGCTTATATAGGCGAATCCATGGAGGGTCATCATTGACTAGTTTTCGAAATAGTCTTTTTTTGGTTTAAGCCTTACGCAATATATGTGCGTATCAAGGTAATCTGCTTAAGGAGCATAATATATAAAAATAAATAGATAAATTATATAAATATAAACTATATAAAGTATAGAAGTAATAGTCAAAAATAAGATATTAGCGGTATTAGGGAATTGCAACAAACAAAAGGGGAAGTAAAAAAAAGGAAAGAGATCGAAAAGATCTTTTTCCTAAAATTCCAGTTCGGTCTATTTATCCCCCCCCCCAATGAATACTATCTTTATATTGTTTTGTTCATTTAATTCCAATATCCAATATTATTAGATATTAGTAATCATAATCTGAATAATAATTAGGATTGTAATACTTATAGTATTATAGTGTGCTATTTTAAAAAAGATGCTATTGTTATATAGAAGAATTCCCATTCAAGTTGATTTCATCCAATTAAACGGTTGACCAAAAGAGAATTTTAATAAATAATAAATTACCTGAACTTAGATCAATCAAATACTTCTATTTCGATGCAACGATTCGATCTAACGAATTTGTCCATGTAGATTGATTGTACCTGCGTCGGCGAGTAAAAAAGAAAAAATAAAGATTTACAAAAAACTTCAAATTTATAAAAAAAAATGGATTGGTTAGGGGGGGCCGAACTAGATGTATGTACTCTAATTAGTATAAGACAACTCTTGTGAATGTTTCGAAGAATGATTCTATAATCCGATTGAATGTAAGATATGAATGGTTGATTTACGTTATCCAAGAAACACATGTATATGTAATATTAGATATTAATTAGTTATATATGTAATATCTAAGCGGCTCTATTACTGTGAATTTAGATAGGAATTCCAATGGAATCCCCTCCATTTCCTTTGTAGTTGTGAATTGAATATTAAATGAATAAAATAAAGTGACTATTGAATAAAGAGATTCAATCAAGAAAATAAGAAAAAACGAAAAATTCAAAAAGAATGGTATGGATTCAAAAAAATTCTGTGAATAAAAACTAAAAAAGAAATATCGAAGCCGTTCTGATAATTCAATAATAATATTATTACTTCAATTCCGAGTTCTTATTTCCTTCGACTGTATAGATCTTAGCGATGGAATAATTAAGTCATAATTTATTGGTTGATCGTATCATTAACTATTTACTTATTTTGGTGTGAGGAACTTATCATGAATCCACTGATTTCTGCCGCTTCCGTTATTGCTGCTGGGTTGGCCGTCGGGCTTGCTTCTATTGGACCTGGGGTTGGTCAAGGTACTGCTGCGGGCCAAGCTGTAGAAGGGATCGCGAGACAGCCCGAGGCGGAGGGAAAAATACGAGGTACTTTATTGCTTAGTCTGGCTTTTATGGAAGCTTTAACAATTTATGGACTGGTTGTAGCGTTAGCACTTTTATTTGCGAATCCCTTTGTTTAATCCGAAAAAAAAAAATACGTATTTTTTATTAGTTTATTTCCTTGGACTTACTGCTTTTTTTGAATTAGATTAGGATTTCACTCCTCCAATTATTTGGTGGGACACTAACCCATGGGAAGGACTGATTGG